TAGGAAAGGTTATTTCACTATATTTCTGACCGGGAACAGGGCCTACCACAAGAATATTTCTTTTTGTGGGACGATAGCTTTGAAAAGAGAGATTACCTAGCTTTTCTTTAATCTCAGGCGAAATACGATCGGGGGGGGCCAATTCAAAGCCCTCCGGTAAAATAAGAACAGCCCCCACATTCAAAGCCCCCTTTTTACCATTAGCAAGAACTTGTTTCACTTGCATATCATAAGGAATTCGAACAACTGCTTCAAATACAGTATCGGGAAGTACCGTTTGTGGAACTTCAATATCCACGGGTTTATTAGCCAAATGGCAATTGGCACATACAATACGACCAGTTGCTTCTCGCGGATTTTCATATCCCTGCTGTGCAAAAATGGGATATGCATTTGAAATGGGTGCTCGAATTATTATATATATCATGAGCGATACGGAAATGGATCGAGTAATCTCTTCCTTTATCCAAGAAAAGGCATTTCTAGTTTGCATGGTCCAATCATTGATCCTGAAAATTTCTACAATAAGATTTGGTAGGTCACTGGCATAGTTACCTATCCATGATTCTGCTATTTACTGAAAAGATTTTCTTGGAATATGGGAAGAATCCCTTGGGTGGTGGCTAGAAAGAAAAAGATTTGAATGTTGTTTAGCTTTTGTACAAAATCAAAATAACAAACTTTCAAATTTGATCAGTGGATCTTTTTTTCAGTCATTCATTGAATGATAAATCACTACAAGTGACGGAGATACGCGATTTAAATAACGGAAAATCCAATATTTTAAAATTGTATCTAAAATGACTGGAAAAGTGGAAACAAGACCAGATATAATTTGATCATTCTGAGCAAATCCAAAATCTTTATAGACAGAACCAATCATTAGTTCCCAACCATGGGTCGAATGGAATCCTATACATAAATCAGTTAATAAAAGAATAGAAAAAGCTTTTATTGTGTCACTTAAGTTATATAGGAATTCTTGAACCCACGAGTTAAGAATAAGAAGTTCTTGATTACCTAGACTGGAATAACCACTTAGAATAACGAAACAGAGTATGTTTGTCGAGAAGTGCAAAATCGCATGGATACGATCTTCGTTGTGCGTCTTGATCAATTGGATGGTTTCTTTGTAGATTTCGGTACGAAGATTTTGTAGACGTGTTTCCGGGTATTCCTTTAGCATTTCATCCAAGAGGAACAGTTCCTTGAATTCTATGAATTTTTTTAGAATATTCTTTTCTTGAATGATATTCAAGAAGATTTCGGATTGCCTAGTATTCCACCAATTAGTAACCCAAGATTCCAGACTTTTCTTAAATGTGAAAGAGATGCACCAGGGCAAAAAGACTATAGGTGTAAGATATAGAAAGGGAATGAATGCTTTCTTTTTTGCCATTTTTCGTCTTTATTTAATGAACTCAGCTTCATCTCATTCGTCAACTCTATAGGATGATAATAATGTTTCTATCAAGCATAAGTTCTATTACAAGTCATAGAAAATCTATAATCTATTCCCGCGTCTTTTTATTTTTTTCAATTCGGGAGTTAGTCCTTGAATTTAAATACAGAAATAGACTAAAAAATCGAAAGAATCCACTGCCAATTTTTGAATGAAGAAAAAGATATTGTTTCAAAAAATATCAATTGCTAAGATTCGAAGTAATTACTACCCCTTTTGATGAATACACGGAGGAGCACTTCGCGTAATGAATATTAGTCGGATTTCGAAACCAAAGAAGGCCCCTTCTATCAAAACAAAATAGAAAAATTTCGAAAAAAAAAATCGATTTTCCCTAAGGAAGCATTCATTTTTTCAGTTCATTTTCTTTTTTTTTTCAAAGTACTTCAATTGGTACACGCAAGAAATAGGCCAATTCTGCAGCTTTTTGTTCAATTTCTCGTGAAGTCAAATTCTCGTCAATACGAGTCAAGGGAATGGCCCCCTGTCCTATGATTTCCATATAAAGGATACGACGAGTATAAATACCCTCTTTAACTTCTATTCTGATGGACTGAATATCTTTCATAAGGAATCGGAGAAAAATACGACGATTTTTTCCAGGAAATCCCCAACGAAAAATACACACTATTCCCGCTTTTTTATCGAATCGATCATAACCACTACCCACATTCCACCAAATTGTACACCACAAATAAGAACTAATAAAGAGACCCGCGATTCCATAGAAGGACATCACGATTCCTTGTGGAAAAAAAAGAATTTGCTGAGACGGAAATAAAGATAACAAATTCCTACCAAGATAACTGGAAGTTCCAACTAATAAGAACCCTAATGAACCTAAAAAAAGGATAAAGGCCCAGCAGAAATTACTTGTTTTTCGAGACCCAGCTATAAGTTCTACCCATATACGTTCTGATCGCCAACTCATATTAGATCCAGTTCTGTTTTATTGGAATTGGGAGAATAAATAACCCAAGCAAATGAATTTGACTTTTCTTTTCTTTGTTTCCGAAGTAACTCTCATCAACTAGCAGTATTTTGATGTAAACCTTTAGGAGTAATTCATCGAATTGCTTCCAGATCTAAAAAAAATATATCTGATTTGTGCCTACTGTCCGTATCTAAAGAATCTTGTTCTTTTGAACATAAAGAAATAAAGAAGCCATTGCAATTGCCGGAAATACTAGGCCCACTAAAGGCACAAAAATGGAGGGTAAGTTTATCATAGAATGGGTACCTCGATTTAATATTTGTACCTGTTATGTTATATATATATATTTATATAAATTTCATATTCTTTTTCTTATATTGTTATAAAGATAGTCTATAATCACTAGAATTCAAATATACTTAGTATGACTCAATGGATAACTTTTTTCGATAAGTATATTTTATAAATTATACTAAGTATAGCTAAGTGAATATATATAGAAAATATATATATTCTTTATATTCAGTCTATATAATGAGTATAAATGAGTATATTGAGTATAAAATATAATAAATAAGAAATAAATTAATAAAAAATGGAATCAAAAGTGCAAATAGAATCTAATTCTATATATATAGAATTAGATTCTATTTAATTCTATATATATAGAATTATATATATATGATTCTAATATATAATCATAAACATAAGGAATGTAAAACGTAGAACTAAATAAATGGATGGATTTCGCCTTCTATTTCTCCAAGAAACATATGTATGATAATACACCTTTTTTTTCATTTATTTTATTTGGAATTAAAAAAGAAAGAATAAAAAAATCTTTTCTGCTAGATTTTTAATTTTGAGTCAAAGGCAAGAAAGCATGGAGCTGAAATAACTCACTTAAAACCTCCTTTAAAGGATTACGCGGTACGATTGAATCAAATAAGCCTTTATGGAATAAATATTCAGCTGCTTGTGAACCTTCGGGTACTGTCTTATTCAACGTTTGTTCAATTACTCTTTTACCCGCAAATGCAATGTAAGCATTGGGTTCGGCAATAATGATATCCCCCAACATGCCAAAACTAGCTGTCACCCCACCAGTAGTAGGAGATGTAAGGATGGATACATAGAATAACCTTTTATTTGTTTGATAATCATATAAAGCAGAAGATATTTTAGCCATTTGCATCAAGCTCAGACTTCCTTCTTGCATACGTGCTCCTCCGGACGCACATACTAGAATAAGAGGTAAAAGTTGATTAGCAGCATATTCGACCAAACGGGTGATTTTCTCACCTACTACGGATCCCATACTACCCCCCATAAACTCAAAATCCATGATCCCAATTGCTACAGGAATACCGTTTAGTTGACCTGTGCCTGTTTGAACAGCCTCAGTTAATCCTGTCTTTCTTTGATAAGAATCCATACGATCCTTATAAGGTTCCTCTTCCGAATGAAATTCAATGGGATCCAGAGAGACCATGTCTTCATCCATAGGATTCCAAGTACCTGGATCAATCGAAAGTTCGATTCTATCTGAACTGCTCATTTTCAAATGATATCCACAGTGTTCACAAATATTCATTTTTGATTTAAAAAATTTCTTATAATTTAATCCATAACAATTTTCGCATTCAATCCATAAATGCTTGTATTTTTGAGTTTCATCGAGATCATTAGAACTCTCTCTTCTAGTTAAATAATTTTCATTTATATCATTCGTGATAGTTATTATACTAGAACTCTCGCTTTCACTACCATTTCCGCCCTTACCACAAATGTAATTATAAAAGTAACTGTCATTGTATTTATCACTCTCACCTAAAATGTGACTACCAATACAGATTTGAGAACGAAGAAAACTCTCAATGCAACTATGAATGTCATTATTCCAACTAGATTTAGTATCATACATGTAATGATCATCATGTCTCTTAGAGACATTATTCAGATAGCTAGAATTCTTATAACTATAAAAAAAACTTTCTGGTTCACTTAGAAAAGAATGATCATTGTCAATCTCCAAAATTTGATTTTCAATATCAAAATATATGGAATAACTGTTCCTCTTGCTATTGTTATCCCTAACTAAAAGAATTTTATCAGATAGGAAATTCCGGATGTTCCTAACACCGACTAAATAATCAACATTACCGTAACTAGAATTGTCACTATCATTCCAGCTAGGAGAGTCTTTTTCCGTATCAATAAAGATTGGGTCTTCACTTACACTGGTATTTTCAATAGGACCAAAACTATCCATTGATTTACTTAGCCCACACCCGTATTCTAACTGCCTATTAAACAACATAGAATTGAACCACCATTTTTCCATAGAGTTTTTTTCCTCTATTAACATTAAAATACAATAGATGAATAGTCATTCGATGAAAAATCATTAAACATTAAAATAGAATATTTTTGATATTATATCTCATTTGTTTACTATCAAAAAAAGTATATAAATCCAATCACTAGGATTGGTAACTGATAATAATAACGAACGAGGGGGTATAAAAAAATGATTCTTTTTCGTGAGAACCAGGAGTATTATTTCACTCTATATGCCACTATATGTGCTGGAATTCTTTTTCAAGTCGATTAATTTTCCTTTTTTTTATAGAAAACGTATTCTAATCTAATATAAATTCGAATATTTAAATTCAATAATATATTGAAAAATCAAATAACAATAATAAAATAAATAATAAAAAGATATAATATAGATAATATTATCTAGAATACAATTTTCTTAATTCTCTTCTCTTTTATATAATAATAAAAAAAAAAAAAATGACCTCATTGGGGGTAATGGATTTATGGACCCAATTACTTCATTTAGTCGGTATTCATTTGCCTTTTCCTATATCTTCTATCTCTATCCATTTTTTTTTTTCATTTTGAATTGAAGACCGATAAAAATCCATTTTTGTGGCTATCCAAAACATCATCTTATGTCAACAATAAGAAATATAAAATTAGGTATGGAGAGCGGGAGGGGGGATAAAAAAGAAAAGAGTTCTATAAATCTATATAGAAGTCATCCACACCCTCCTCTTTTTTAATTTCATTAATTGAATTTCGTTTGTTGAGTAGGGGAAAGCTCCAAAAAAACACCTGCCCTTTTTGAAATATCCTGAACAGTTCCTGTAGGTTGAGCGCCCTGTTCAAGGAAATATAGAATAACAGGAATATTTAAATAGGTTTGATTCTTTATTGGATCATAAAAACCCACTTTCCGAAGATCTCTTCCCTCTCTTCGGGATCGAACATCAATTGCAACGATTCGATAAACGGCTCATTGGGATAGATATAGATGAATAATACACCCCCCCATAGAAACGTATAAGAAGTTTTCTCCTCGTACGGCTCGAGAAAATTCAAAAATTATGTCTATGTATAAAATTATTATGTCAAATAGATCAATAAAATCATGAAATCAATTAGACTGTGATTTAAGTTTTTTTCTTATTCTCTTTTTTGTTTCTAAAAAAAAAAGAATAACTCCTCGTATTCGCAACCTCATAACTCAAATTGGATAACTCTCAAATAACTTAAAGGAAAACAAAAACCTTAGGTATTTCATTTATTGAGCGGTCTCTACACCCTTTTCTTGTCCGTCTTATTTAGAATCCATTTTTTTCTTCATTCTAATAGAATGGTTATTCTAATGGAATTGTTGAGACAATTTGAAAATGGTATTTACTTGTTCCAGGATCTTTTAGCTTTTCCTTGAATCATTAGGTTTAGACATTACTTCGGGGATCTTTAATCGTTTCCAAAATGGCAGCAACATACCATTTCTTTTTCTTTCTCTCAATGAATCATACAAATAGAGGGTTGATTCCCGCGATACACTTTTGATCGAAATAGTTTTACCAATTCCAACAAATTTGACTTTTTCTTTAACCTTGCTCAAATTGGATCTTTTCGATTTCTCTATCAAAAATATACTTACGAAGTTGTTCTAACTTATTAATTTTCACTAACCTTAGATACTTGCCCCTGAGAAATGAATCAACTCGAGCTCCATCGTGTACTATTTACATCATCAACCCCTCTCCCGTCGCTCAAACAATGAGTTCTAGTGGAACAGAACAAACGATGTCGAGCCAAGAGCACTCCATTTCTATTCTATATACTAGAAAAAAATAGCGGATGTAAGAATCCACAGCTAATCTAATCATGTCTTTCAAGTCGCACGTTGCTTTTTTCCACATCGTTTCAAACGAAGTTTTACCATAACATTCCTTTAGTTTGGATCCGGTATGTAATTGATTCAATTATGAAATCGTGAATAGTCATTGATTCGATCGATACATAATAATCTATCCTTTTTACTTCTAGGTTTTCCTTCTATATGAATGGACAATTTCGAAATCGAAAGAAGTAAAAAAAAAAAACTCAAATTAACTCGATATTGTATGAATAAATTTTCTATTCGATTTGATAGTTTGTTTTGTAAAATAGAAAAAAAATGAATTTATTCAATTCAAATATATATATTAATATATATATTAAATATTAGAAAATATATATATAAAATAAAAGAATTCAAATATATATTAATATATATTAATATATTAGAAATCAAATATATATTAATATATATTAATATATTAGAAATCAAATATATATATAAAATAAAAGAGAAATATGTATGAAAAAAGAAGATATCCATTTTTATTAATATAAAAAATAAATATATTTATCTATATATTGTTTCATATATATATTTATTATAAAATTATCCATAGTGATTAAAAAAAAAAAATGATCGACTTTGAAGATGTGGATTCAAAAGCGACTCGATTTAGATTAGAGACGAATGATTAAAAAGGGGGTTTCTTTTTTTTTTTTATCCTGAGATCCTATTTTATTTGTATTCAAATAGGATACACAACATGAATGGATATGCTCTGGGACGGAAGGATTCGAACCTCCGAATAGCGGGACCAAAACCCGTTGCCTTACCGCTTGGCCACGCCCCATTTTTGATTCGACATTAATAAACACTATTATTGGTATTGGTTGTTCGTCAATTCCACCTCAAAAAATCCATAGAATAAATTGTTGCTAGGAGTTTGATATGCATAGATATAGAATCAAACTGAAATTATTGATCATTACATAGAATTCAATTAAGATATTGTATGAAAGTCTCATTTCTTCTTTTTTTTGTCAGACTGGAAAGATTTTGAACTAGATAAGTTCAAATTAAATAAGGATTTTGGAGGGTCTGATTTTATTTGATTTTTTTTTTAGTTTTACTAATTTATTAATAAATAATGATATTAATTATTATCTATAATTAATAGATATATTAATACTAAAATACTTTAGTATTATACTATTATATATATTAGTAGCATATATCTTATTAATTCTAATATTATACTCTATTCTAATATTATTAGAATGGATTATTAGAATCTAAATCTATATTAATCATGTATATATATAATCATTAATATATTCTAATATAAATTATACATATATATATATACAATAATATACAATAAAGATTGTAATAATAAAAATAAAAAAATTATTTTCTTAAAGAACAAAATGTTTGTTATGCTTAATATCTTTAGTTTGGTCTGTATTTGTATTCACTCCGCCCTTTATTCAAGTGGTTTTTTCTTGGCGAAATTACCTGAAGCCTATGCTTTTTTGAATCCAATTGTAGATATTATGCCAGTAATACCTGTACTCTTTTTTCTTTTAGCTTTTGTTTGGCAAGCTGCTGTAAGTTTTCGATGATATCTTGAATTTGAATAAATGTCCTAAAAAAATTCGGAATTTATTCGAAAACAAAAATTCGAACATTTTAACAATTTAAAAGATCAGATAAGTCTTACAGTGTGAATCCTCGATTCAAATATTGAAATTCTTGGATAGACAAGAAAAATCTGGACCATCTCATTATTTCCTCATTCTTACGTTTTTTCCACTGAGAAATCCTTCTATTTTGTTTAGATTTGTATTAGATTTGAGTCCACCACCAGTACCTGGGTTGTGGATATGAAAGAAGATTTTTGTAATACAAATATTAGTAATAGTATATTGGTATTGGTAATACTATATTGGTAATAGTAATAAAGGGCTCGGCTCTTCCTACAAAGAAAGAAATTTCCGAATTTTTTTCTATTTCCTTGAAATCACCTCATTTCTTAGAAACTTTGTATCAAAAGAAACATAATGTGTTATGTAAGAGAATCTATTCTCTTTCTCTGTCGTTTTTTTTTTTTTTTAATCTTGGAGATTTTGTAATGCTTACTCTAAAACTATTTGTTTACACGGTAGTGATATTCTTTGTTTCTCTTTTCATCTTCGGATTCCTATCTAACGATCCAGGACGTAATCCAGGACGTGAAGAATAAAAAAAAATATTTAAAGTTTTCTATGTTTTCCTTGCTTGTGCTAGATTTTTCAAAATCTTTAGGATTTTATCTATTGTACATCTTTAACTAGTAAATAGAAAAATCAAACAAAGAAAACAAACAAAGGAAGCTCCATAAGTTCAAAAGAAAAAAATACCAAATCATGGACGGAAACGGAAAGAGAGGGATTCGAACCCTCGGTACAAAAATTCGTACAACGGATTAGCAATCCGACGCTTTAGTCCACTCAGCCATCTCTCCCCAATTGAAATATAGATTATGTTTATGTTACATTGCATAAACAAACAAAACAAAAAAAAAGTAGGGCTTGAAAAAAGACTTTTTGATTTATATCTTATCTCTCTCTTTTTTTTTTTCTATTTTATTTGTAATGGATTTGATTTCTATTCATTATTAGAATAATAGAACATTACATCTATACATATATTATTATTCATATTCTATTCATATATATATATTATATATATCATATTTCTATTTATTCCCATTCCATTTTTTTGTGGTTTCTTTTGATACAGCCAGAGCCCGGCCAGTGCCCTGCCGGGCTCTGGGGCTGTTCGCATGAATCCTGGATAACAATGATTTTTTTGAATGTATTTGATACCTGTTATTTAAACATGATCAAACAAAAAAAAAAGACTTTTTGATTTCTATGAATATAAAACTAAAATGATAAATGATATAAGATAAAAATTACATTTCATTTTTTTACTCTTTTTTTTTTCCGGTAACGTATCTAAATAAAAAAAAAGAATGGAGCTATGGATTCTTGCACAATGCATTTTTATATTATGGATTAAATAGTTTTGTCGAGATGTATTTGTTAAAACAAAACACCTTCATCAAAAACAAAATAAAAAAATGAGATTAGCCCCCCCCCTTTTTTTTTAATTTGATTAGGAGGTCGGTCGGTCCCCTTACGAAACATGTCAACACTCTAACTCTAATTAGTATAAACGTATGCTCCTATTTATTTTATTACCTATTTTATTACGACTGATTCCCTGGTTCGACAAAAGGTCCATTTATATGCAATAATAGCATTGGAGCAGCGGGTATAGTTTAGTGGTAAAAGTGCGATTCGTTCTACGGACCCCTTAAAAGTTAAGGGATCCCTCGTTTGATTCATATCCCGATCAAAAACTTTATTTCTTACTTAAAGAGGTTTGTTTTATCCTTTATTCCTCTCAA